AGAACCACCCCTGTAACCCAAGTTAATTCACGGGGTTTTTTAAATCCACCGGTCAGATACACACGAAATACGTGCAGGATCATCATTAGGACCATCATACTTGCCGACCATCGATGAACTGATCTGATTAACCAGCCAAAGTTAGCTTCAGTCATTATGTATTGAACAGAGGCAAAAGCCTCGGTAACGGTCGGACGATAGTAAAAAGTCATAGCAAACCCCGTAGCTACTTGTACTAAAAAACAAGTAAGCGTAATTCCTCCTAGACAATAAAATAGGTTGACATGAGGCGGAACATATTTACTAGTTATATCATCCGCAATTGCCTGAATTTCGAGACGCTCTTCGAACCAATCATATACTTTATTGAGATAGGTAAACCAAGGAGGCTCCCCCTCTTAGAACTGTATATGAGAATTTCATCTCGTACAGCTCACGTGGAAACACCTACAAACTATTTGTAGCGGATAGAGATTTTTCAATTTCTGAATTTTTAATCCTAGATTCGATCTTCTCATAAGATACGAAGGACAAAAAACCCCGAAGCGGATAGATGATTTTATCAATTTCTGAATTTTTAATCCTAGATTCGATCTTCTCATAAGATACGAAGGACAAAAAACCCCGAAGCGCTTCTTTGTTCTGATGCTAATGCCAAAATATCAAGCCGGCTCATTCCTATTTATGTTGATCGTTACAGGCCTCTTGAATCTTCTCTTTCCCTATTTTTTTTTCTTTTTATTTGTAGTGAGTGTGGATTGTCTTTTTTTTTTTTTTTGATAGGAATTCTCTTGTTGAGACCCTACAGAATCGATTGAAACCTCAGATTCATACTAGAACCACGATGAGTCAATAAAGCCCCAAGCTAAGCTCAAAGGTTCCTTAGAGTAAGAACCGTTTGATCATCACTTAGAATCGATGTAATGACTAAAAATCCAAAGAAACATTTGTCCTTTGGTTTAAAAAACCATAAGCATTTTAAGGAAGAAGAATCCTTCGATCTCTGATTCTAACTATATTGTATTTTTTTGAGTGCGGTCGCGAGGTCTGAATAGTTAGGTATGAATCATAGTGCTAATGTTTCTTGATCTATTCTATGGATTCCGTGCTCCAGATATTCTAATGAATATCAGACGAGGTAGAACCATCTCTCTCGAGATGACAGACCATTCTCTATACTATCAATAGGATCAATTTTCACAAGTCACACACTCATATTCCGGAAATACCGAAACAAAGGAATTCCACGGTCGAACTACCCTACCACAATATATATATCGTGACTAAGTGAGTTCATTTTGGGATATGAAAAAAAAGTTAAGACTTCTTGGTTCTTATGGTTTGGATCTAATTCATTGAGATTCCGTCCAGTAAAACAGAAGAATTATAAATCTCCAAGAGAATAGATAGAAAGACTGCAAATAAAGCCATTGCGACACCCATCAAAGGAGTGGTTCCCCATCCTGGAGCCACTTTCCCATATTCCGAATTCAACGGTTTCAATAAAGCCCCTACTGTTGTTCGTCTTGGACCAGATCTAGAACTACCCTCAACGGTTTGTGTCGCCATAAATACTTTTTTTGTTGAGATCAGTTGACTTTGTATACCCTTCCGGTGTAAATAAACGATCTATATTATAGACCCATTCTAGTCTTGAAATTTTCTAATAATGGAAACAGCAACCCTAGTCACCATCTTTCTTTCTGGCTCACTTGTAAGTTTTACCGGGTACGCCTTATATACCGCCTTTGGGCAACCCTCTCAACAACTAAGAGACCCATTCGAGGAACACGGAGACTAGTTGAAGTAATGAGACTCCCCGATAGGGGAGTCTCATTACTTCAATTGGGAATGAGAATAAGGCACAATCATTTCACCTTTTTATTTTTAATTGGAACCCTCGGTGGTTCTCGAAAAAAGATAGCGAAAAAAATAATCCCTAGAGTAGAGACTAAGAGGAATGTATAAACCAATGCTTCCATAGATTCGATCGTGGTTTACAATTATAGCTTCCACATCTGTTCATTTGGTGGGATCATCTCCCAGATAAAGAAAGGGCAAGAGTCAAAAGTCGGTGATCAAAAAATCACGGTTTGTCTGCTACCCTGTGTTAACTCAAACAAATCAAATAAAGGAGAAAAAAACCAAAGCAATGTTGTATCAAACTACCTGTTTCCTTGTAGTTGGATCTCCAAGTTTTTGGAATGCTCCAAATTCCACTTGAGCATCCAAATCTGGGTCAATGCCGGCAAAAACATCTCTGAACAAAGTTCTCGCACCGTGCCAAATGTGCCCAAAAAAGAAAAGCAAAGCAAATGAAGCATGGCCAAAAGTAAACCAACCCCTGGGGCTGCTACGAAAAACACCATCTGATTTCAAAGTAGCACGATCTAATTCAAAAATTTCACCCAATTGAGCGCGTCTAGCGTATTTTTTCACAGTAGCAGGATCGCTATAACTGACTCCATTGAGTTCACCACCAAAGAACTCAACAGTTACACCGACTTGTTCGACACTATACTTCGACTCTGCCCTTCGAAAAGGAACGTCGGCTCGCACAATTCCGTCTCCGTCTACCAAAACGACCGGAAATGTTTCAAAAAAAGTAGGCATACGGCGTACAAAAAGCTCGCTGCCTTCTTTCTCCCTAAAGATAGGATGTCCTAACCATCCAACCGCTATTCCATCCCCATTGTCCATTGAGCCCGCTCTGAACAATCCCCCTTTAGCTGGATTATTTCCGATGTAATCATAAAAAGCTAATTTTTCTGGAATTTTAGACCAAGCTTCTGAGAAATTCTGATTTTCGGCTAGGCTAGCGCCAACTCTTCGATATATTTCTTGCTGGAAGTATCCTTGATCCCATTGATACCGGGTGGGACCAAATAATTCGATCGGGGTCGTTGCGGAACCATACCACATAGTTCCAGCAACAACAAAAGCTGCAAAAAAGACAGCAGCGATACTACTGGAAAGTACAGTTTCAATATTACCCATACGTAATCCTTTGTATAAACGTTGGGGCGGACGGACACTAAGATGGAATAGGCCCGCCAATATACCTAATGTCCCTGCTGCAATATGATGAGAGGCTATTCCTCCTGGAACAAAAGGATCAAAACCTTCGACACCCCACGCAGGATTTACAGATTGTACTTTTCCCGTGAGTCCATACGGATCGGACACCCATATTCCAGGACCATACAAACCTGTTACATGAAATGCGCCAAATCCAAAGCAAGCTAGCCCTGAGAGAAATAAATGAATTCCAAAGATCTTGGGCAAATCCAAAGAAGGTTTTCCTGTACGCTCATCACAGAATATTTCTAGATCCCAATACACCCAATGCCAGATAGCGGCCAAGAAGCACAAGCCAGAAAATACAATATGTGCCCCGGCCACACCTTCGTAACTCCAAATACCCGGATTCGTTATAGTGCCTCCTGCGATACTCCAACCCCCCCACGAATTGGTTATTCCTAAACGAGTCATGAATGGTATAACGAACATACCCTGTCTCCACATCGGATCAAGAACGGGATCAGAGGGATCAAAAACTGCTAATTCGTATAAGGCCATCGACCCGGCCCAACCCGAAACTAGAGCAGTATGCATTATATGGACAGAAAGCAACCGACCGGGATCATTCAATACGACAGTATGAACACGATACCAAGGCAAACCCATGGAAAGACCTCTTTCTCAAAGAAAAATAAACACTATGTGACTTTCTCGCATTGGGAGCTAGGGAATTCCCCCTTTCAATGGATTATCTCGGAGCAGGGGTAAATATGAAGTCCATTCCCTTGGGAATAACGAACGGACCAATTCTGTTTGTAGGAACAAATAGAAACAGATCTATTCTATACCCGATAAGTATCAATCCGCAATGCAGCATTGGTCTGGTTCTATTTTCTATGGGCTACTGCTCGGTCTTATTCTATGAACTTTTCAATCTATGGAAAAAAGGAAAATCCGAGCCAATAGGCTGACACCAAGAAAAGGCGTTTTGACTACGCTTTCGTATAAAAGTTAAGAGACGAGCTCTCAAGCTTCGTCTAATGCCCGTTGGTGTTCCAAAATCCCTTGATTTTCTTCCTGAAGACGAAGAAAAAAAAGAAAAAGAAGAAAAAGAAGAAGAAAAAGAAGAAGAAGAAAAAAAAGAAAAAGGGGCAACATGGGTGGACCTCTAGTGCGACTTGGCAGCCATAATGGGTCCTATGGGATTTCCCCATGCTCTTCCCCCATCAAGATATTCTCTCTTTCTCCCAAAAAGGGTTAAGTGAATGATCAAGAATTGAAAGTTTGAACTCAAAGCCAAGAATTTCAACTGGGAGATTCCTATTTCTATTGTCAATTCTATTTTTAAATGGAATAGTTGATGGTTGGTTTGGTTAGACCACTAAAATGAAGGATCCAGGCTCCGCTCATAAAATACCCAAGTTGGTCAAATAGGAATATGTAAAATTCCACTTTGTATCATAACATAAAAGATTCCTATTGATTCGACCGAAAAAGTAAAAGCGATTCCAAACCTCCAAATAGATAGATCCTAGATATCTATCCCAATTGAGGTTTGGTAGGTCAATCTTTACCCGGAGTAGATCCTAAACCTAAAAGAACAGAAGAAGCCCATTATAGGAACAAGAAAATGACACCATAATTGAAAAACCAATTTGGAGTTCGATGAAATAAAACAAAACCTCAATGCAAAGTAAATTTGACATGTTTCATGACTTCTTTTTTGGGGGGAAGTGCGCGAAAACTTATCTTTCTTGAAAAATGGAAGAAAAAAAGTACGCTCGTTAGGAGTTAGAAAAATCCTGCTATGAAACAATGAAAAGGGCTGGAATTTCCACATTGCAATTCGTTGAATCGTATGCACCAAAAACATGCGTGTAGGGTTTCCTTAAGGAAAGGAAGAAAATTTTGTCCTAATCAATCGACTTCATCAAACAAGAACCCTTCTTTTATGCCAAAAGCTTGATGCCGAGCTGGGAAATAACCTGAAAGGTCTAACCTGGTAACTACTTAGTCTTGGGCAGCAGAATAGGGGAGTTGCAGGAAGATGCGGATGAATTTCGCCGTGTCTACAAGAAGCTCGTATACCTTTATACACTAACAACATTACAAAGCGAGAGGCGTATATTGAAAGACCTGAGGAAGGGTCCTTTCCTGTCACCAAACGAAGCCCAAAAACATGGAATTGTTGATAAAGTAGTAATTGTGCCCCCCGCCTCCTATTTTTACCGTGAAAGTGCGGAAAGTATTAGCCGTGCTCGCCTACGATACCTACAAAAAGCCTTGAATACTAACCAGGCGGATTGAATAGTAACGAATAAACGATTGGAATATTCAATTCTATTCTATCTATATTAACTAAATCTATCTATATTAACTAAAAAGCGGGTAGAATTTAAGAGTAACAAATAAACGAGTGGAAAAAATAAACGATTGGAAAAAAGGATTTCTAGGTAAAGGTTTATAGAACAGGACAACCCTGGCAGATTCTATCTAAGGACATGCAGAAGGATTCTTTCATGTCACCAGAAGAAGCCAAATGTCATGGAATTGTTGATTGAATAGGAATTCAGGCGTATGAAAAAGCCAACCAGCCATTTTTTCTGAAATTATTTGGTATTTACCTTAGGTCTAAGTAAAGGTTCAAAAGAAAGAAAAAATGGCTGGAAGCAACCGTATGCAATGGGCAAACGATGCCTGTACATGTACGGTTGCTTCTTTTAACCCTACGTTCCGTCTAGGCGAAGACGGAAAGAAACGCATGAGCAAAGGATGCTGGTACGGTTGCTCAACTCTGTTGGTCCTCTAACCCACCCGTTCCCGTACTGTTTTTACTTCGCATACGAGAATCGTTCGAAAGGGATCCTGGCGGATGGGGATAAACTATACCGTTGATGGTTGATAACATCCAACATCCACTCCAACTTCATCAAAGAGCAGGAACACACCTGTCGGTTCTAGTTGGGACCTGCCTAGAGGCTTTGAACCCACAAAAAAGAAAAAGCCCCACTTGATATGATAAAATTCTCAAATTGGAAATATCTTGTAGGGGTAGATCTTGGGAACAAGTCGGGCTAGGCGAAGAGTTACATACATGACACCAATACACGACACCAAAATAAAAAATGGCTGGAAGCAACCGTATGCAATGGGCAAACGATGCCTGTACATGTATGGTTGCTTCTTATAACCCCCCGTTACCTTACCTCTTTTACTTCGCGAAATCGTGCGAAATAAAATAAAGGAAAACCGACGGATGTTATATCATTATTTTAGAATTATCCGGTTAGGATCGATCTAAACCAGCCCATTCTGTATATAATTCAGCATGCCAACTATTAAACAACTTATTAGAAACACAAGACAGCCAATCAGAAATGTCAAAAAAGCCCGCGCTCTTCGGGGATGTCCTCAGCGTCGAGGAACATGTACTAGGGTGTATGTGCGACTCGTTCAGATCATGAACTGAACCAAAAGAAAGGAAACAATTTTTACAGTATCAAAGATCAGTACCAATGAATAGGATAAAACCAATGAATAAGATAGAGTGGAAGAACTCCATTCACTGTCTAAAAAAAAAAGACCTTTATTGTGTATAAAATTTATGGTTTCCATTGGTATAAATCCGATCACCTCAATTGGAGATGAGAAGCAATTCCCCATTGGTTGCAAATGGTTCTCCATTAAGCGGGGGAAATCTTATTTAAGAAGCATAAAAAAGCTGCTCCTACTCTTGCAAGAACGGACTCACAGGGTCAGCTACCTAACCAACCTTCCTAATTAAATGCCGTTACTGTATAGGTAGATCTTATTGTGAAAAGACCTATTACTGGAGAATTCATGGGTAGAGCCAAAGAGTGTGAACTATACAAGTTACTAAATAAGGAATGGGCTCCGGTGTATAGAAAGGACCTCACCGTTTAAAAAGTAACCATGGAAACGATGGAACCCACTATTTTTGATTCATTTATATTTCTTACTCAAATTGACTTTGACTCGTTTTTTGATCAATCTAATTTTTTATTTCGAGGTGAAATGCCTGGAAAAAATCGTGGTTGTTTATTTCGAGGTAGCAAATGCCTGGAAAAAATCGTGGTTGGGAAGGTCATCGTAGCAAAAGCCATTGGAATTTTTTTTTTATACATCGGAAGAATCCGTTTTGTTATTAATAGACCGGGAGGGGAGAAAAGAATGGCTGAAAGAAAAGAAAGCAATTAGTTATTCATCAAAGTTTCAGTAGATTCAATGACCAGAATTAGACGAGGATATATAGCTCGGAGACGTAGAACAAAAATGCGTCTATTTTCATCAACTTTTCGAGGGGCTCATTCAAGACTTACTCGAACTATGACTCAACAGAAAACGAGAGCTTTGGGTTCTGCTCATCGTGATAGAAGCAGGAAAAAGAGAGATTTTCGCCGTTTGTGGATCACTCGTATAAATGCAGTAATTCGTGAGATTGAGGTATTCTATAGTTATTGTGTATTTATACACAATCTCCACAAGAAGCACTTGCTTCTTAATCGAAAAATACTAGCGCAAATCGCTATATCAAATCGAAATTGTCTTTCCATGATTTCCAATGAGATAAATTGCCTTTCCATGATTTCCAATTTCCAATGAGATCCTGAATTTCGCAGGGTTCATTTTGCAGGGAAAGATTTAAACGAAGTTCCCCGGAGAAGCAACTCCGGGAAGGTGGAGTATAAATGAATAGGATAAGGTAATTAAAATAAACGAGCAAGATTCACTCAAAAAAAAAAAAATGAAATATTTTTTCTTTGCCTTCCCCGATTCGGATTCTTTTTGGTTTCTTCCAACATGAGAATCATTGGGTTCTCTCATTTTTCGAACAAAACATCCACCCTATCCTAGTTGGGTTAAAGATTGGAATTTTGATTCCTTTTATTCCCCTGTGGCCGTAGGCCTATTTTTTTTAATTAATCGTTGTTCTTTCAACGTCACTCGATTCACTCGTCTAGATAAGATTTTTCCCTCGTCACTAATAAATCGACTAATTAAACTCAGGTTTCTATACTCAATTCGATCCCCCGGTTTAATTCGGGACACACGCTTACGAAAAGATTGCTTGGATTTCGCTTTTTTTTTTGATTTATTTTTCTTGAATTTCACCCATTTTTGCTTAGATATCTCAACGGATTTCGGGAATTCCGGCGGATAGGTTGGCCTACGCAGAACGAATTGCTCAGATTTATCCTCAGGTTTATCCATGGTATTTAGTCCTTATCTCTAAAATCCTATTTCTGAATTCGAATTTGGGATACGACCGAAATAGGATTTGATTTGTTTATATATATTCTATGTAATTTGTTCTTGTTACTGGAAAAGGTGGCAGTTCTGTTCAATCTATTTCTTTATTTCCCCATGAATTGTATGCTTGTAACAATAGGGGCAGAATTTTCTCAATTCCAATCGACTAGGTGTCTTGTGTCGATTCTTTTGAGTAATATATCTAGAAATGCCCGGCGATTCCTTAGTAACATTGTTTCGCACACAACTAGTACATTCCAAAATAACTCTGACTCTGACATCTTTACCCTTGGCCATGAACCTCCTTTGCATTTTGGATTCACTCAACTCTTCTATTTTCAATCTGAAACGAAGAAAAAAAAAAAAGGAAAAAATAGAAGTGGCTAACCCGAAATCCGATTCGAAACGATTTCGTTGCAATCAATAGCGTAATATTCACAAGTAATACAATGCTTTTTAACTCTCAATTATTTCGAATCCCAATAGAGTATTTCATTCAAATATCTTGTATGATTTTGTTACCCTAGACCCAGTCTTTTAATTTCCGTACTCCCTCTATGAATTCGAGCCTAATCGCAAGTTTCGCCTAAATCCACTTTGATTCTTTTTCTGTCCTCCTTTCTTTATCCTCAAAAATGGAAAAATAAGAAAACAAAGAAAGAGAGAGAGGAAGAGGTATTAGTCCCAGAGAAGTTATTGTATCGCGAATCTTCTTCATCCCTTCCCATGTCAATAACTAGAATGAAAAAAGGGGAATGTCAACGCATCCGGGAAGAAACGATTGATCTCTATCAATAGACCTGCTAAAGAACCGAACCATAGAGTACTTATCACAGGGGCCGCGGAGAGATATGTTTTTAGATCGCGCATTGAAAATTCTCCTTCTTTATTGGAATACATATATGATCAGATGCATAGGTCGTTAAGGATCGCCTATATTTTAGTTGTACGCGGAATCCCTAACAAAAACGGAAATATACCACGACCTAGTCAATGTCAATAACACTCAGATTTCCCTTTCCTTAAAACGGAAAAAGGGCTGAGTATTGTATTACTGATAAGTATTCATTTATTTATACGTGAAGTTTCCTATCTATTTATAGAATCGAATTCTTTTAGTATTAATTAGTATTAATATGCATATAATTCTTTCTATTTATAAAATTTGATAGGTTCTACGTGTTCTATGAGACCAAAAAGAAGAAATGGCAAGATAGATTGTATCTCAATGAGGAAATAATGATGTGGAAAACAAGACAGAGATTTTATACAATGACACTGTATACCAATTGAAAGGGATGTAGCGCAGCTTGGTAGCGCGTTTGTTTTGGGTACAAAATGTCACGGGTTCGAATCCTGTCATCCCTACCTATTCTTTCTCCTATGGGCAGTAACGAAAGGTCCGTTGAGATCGATTCAATTTGGACAAACGGAATCTTTCCATTTATGATATTATATGTATATATATACACGGTCTGGGGGGTACAAAAAAAATCCTTTTCTTTGTGGTCTTATCCCTGGTGATAAGAAAGCGCTCTTAGTTCAGTTCGGTAGAACGCGGGTCTCCAAAACCCGATGTCGTGGGTTCAAATCCTACAGAGCGCGATTCTGTTCTTCTGCAGTAGGTCAATTAAAAAATGAGATGTTAATGTTACTTAATCAAAGGTCCAACTGATCACTGCGTCTGTATTGTAAATACGCAGTGACG